CAATCATTCTCTTGAAGCTCATCCTCTTCATCATATCCATCATCCCCTTCACCATAAAATGCATACTCAAAATATTCATCATTAACTTCATCAGAAATGATCGGCTTGCCCCGAAATGACCTGGCCCAATAGGGAAATTCCAATTCATTGGGCCTTTCGATCCAATCAAATAGAAAGCCCCAAGATTGCCATATTCTAGGAGCCCAAACTATGTGATCGACTGCATCCTCCGCTAACTGTTGCGGGTCGGTGCCTTCTGCCCATTCTTTAAACTCCGATTCATAGAGAAATCTACGATCAAAGATAGAACGAGATCCATTTTCCATCATCTCTAAGGGATTCCTTGGTTCGGGCCGAAGAAGCGAGGATCCCACCAAAGCGCCTTCTACTACTTCTAATAGGCCATCAACTAGATCAGAATCCGTCTCAACGAGTCTATAAGAAGTGATCCAATTTTTTTCATCGGGTCCGGGTAGAGACCAAAGATCTTGAGCGATCGATCCGGCAGAACAACTCAAAAGATAAAGAAGTATCGTTAATTTCTTCATGTTCGTTCCAAGTTCGAAGAACCATTTGTACAAATAAGGATCCCCTTCGTAACATGATTGCTTCTTCATATAGATAGATATAGGATCTATAAGGCAGCAATTATTTATAAGTACATTTTGTGCAACAGCCCTTCCTATCTGATAGAAAAGGATCCCATGATCCGGAACCGGTCTTACATGGGCTCGCAACTCCCAAGTTTGTCTATGAAGAGCGAATCTAATTGTATTAGTGTCTATAATTGATTTCTTCTGTGTAATACTAATCGATAGGGCCTCATTGGTAATTGCTACAAGATCTCGTGCATTGTAACCCATGGCTATGGACCCGAATCCATTAGTATGGAACATTTTCTTTTCCAAGTGAAATCCCCTAGTATATGAAAGGGTGAAAACGTGCTTTCGTTGTTGTGGAATAAGAAGCCTTCGTATCTTAATGCATGTATTTAATTTATTCGGAGCTATTAGAGCGGGATCCACTTTTTGGGGAATATGAGTCGAAGCAATAACAAGAATATCTCTAGTGGACCATCTTTCACAATCCCCGGAGAGATAGTTCAATAATAAACCGAGGGACTCCGACTCATCCACATACAGATCATGAATGTTTGGAATCCATACTATGCAAGGAGACATTGTTCTTGCCAATTCGAATTGCAAGTTGATAGAAGCTAGGTCTATTTCCAACCCGATGATATACCTAAGCATCTCATCATCCACCGTATACTCCTCCCTCAGCTCCGGGTCCGAGTCCAAGTTCGAATAAATAGAGTCGCGATCATCAATACCATCAATATCCACATCTTTAAGCGCACCCATATAGTCCTTAGCAGGATCGCTATCATCATCAATACCATCAATATCCACATCATCAAGCGCACCCATATAGTCCTCAGGATCGAGATCATCAATAGCTCTTTTCAAATCCAGCTTGTTCAGAAATACCGTAATGAAAGGAAGATAGGAGTTTGTCGCTAGGGATTTGACCAAATAGGATCGTCCAGTTCCTATAGGACCTATCACTAAAATACCCCTAGAGGGGGATAGGGCTAGGCGGAACGAAAAAGTTTTTTGTTTTCCATGAGATGGGAAATGAAAACTATTAGCCCCACACGAGGTTTGTGAATAAGTGATTGTCTGATAATGAGCAAGGAATATCCGTCTTTCTGCTAAACAGGATGTATTGAACTCATAATTCATTAGATCCTTTTGATGAATGTCAACTACGTATCGTAAGTAAATTGCTCCCGCTTGTTCAAACATTTGATAACCATAGTCACTCTTTACTAAATGATCAATATGAGTCAGACTCCATAGAATTTTATCAATCCCTTTTTCTGGCCTTAAGGTGGAGAAATGAAACGAGTAAACTCTCTCTTTATCCAAAAACCAATCACAGGTCTCGATCCAGGATTCTATTTCATCATGAGTCTGAAACCTTTGTCCTTTTCTTATCCATGAATAGATCTCTTTACTTGTATGACTTAGATGTCTCGTATTTCTCGAAAAAGGGATTCGATTGATGGGATTTGGTATGATACTTATGAGATCGATGAGATTGAAAAATATCTTCTGTATAAATTTGACCCCATAAGCGGGACCACCACCAAATAGCGCAAAACCCAGTATTTCTGCTAGAAACTCTTCTAATTGTTCCCGAGCAACTAGAAAGAGATTCTTTAACCAGAAAGAATTCGGTTCAGGTTTAGGATACCCATCCACAAGTTTGTACACCCCAATCGTGTATGATGGAATCGTCAAAGATTTTATCCTCTCGAACTCTGTCTGTAACTCACTAGAGTCTAGGGAAACAGAGAAAAGAAGTACCTGAACGAGACATCCAGCAAGAAGAAGAAGTAAAAGGCTTGAATAGAGGAACTCCCGAACATTTGGCGAGCTCAGATGTGTCGATATCAACGGTGACTCATTATTTCGATGAATCATTTCTTCGACCCGAAGAAGCCTACGGCAACACTTCCATGAAATATCACTTGAAATCTCACTTATCGGTGCCCACAATCCCCACAATTTTAGCTTAAGAGCTCGCCATTTTAGCTTAAGAATTCGCCATCCTGATCTGTGCATAATATAATGAAAATTGGATACAAATTTGTGACTGCTACTTAGCATCGGCAATAGGTCTGAAAAAGCATCTAAAAATATCAAATTTAGATATTTGTACCCTGTCGAAGTAAAGAACCATGGCATATATGTTTGGAATAGATTCCATTTTGAGAGAGTTGAAAAAGCACTATCTCGTTGAAAGGTTCTACCCATCTGCCCTTTCTCAACGCCTTTCTTTAGCCAATTTCGCCAAAGACGCAATTTTTTACTCGTTTCGGATGGTAAAGATTTCTCAGAACGTGGAGTGTGAATCAAACCCATGTTTGAATTGAAATTCAGATACTGATGCAAGTTCTTCCTTTCTGAATCAGATAGATTCAGATCTGAAAGAGGTTGACAATAAGTTCTTTCCAAATTGACTATTTCTTCCTCTGTTAGAGGTGTTCCAGAAATGTCTGCGATCGAGTAAATAGTTCTACGAACGAATAGATCGGATCGAATTGGAAAATGGAAAGATTTGTACAAGTTATACCTTTCGTTACCCCTTTGTGGAAAATCGTTAGGTATGAATATGTTAGATACCTGTGACTCGATTGGTGAAATAGTATCTCTCTCCAAAAAAGCATGTTTTTTTTTACCGACGCACAAAGAAAATTTTTTGTTGCGAATGAACAAGATATTGAGGAATTGTCTATACGTAAAATCATAATTCTTGATACGGGCCTTTTCCATATAAAAAGAGAATCTTTTGTTACAGTTACAATAGAAGAAGAAGTGATGTGGATTATTCAAGAATCGAAGTCGATTTGCTTTATAAAAAGAAGATATCAATGAACTTCTATGAAATGCTTTTACGGGATTCAGCCAATTGTCTTGATCGCAGGATATCATTGAGAAATAGGAATCCGTGTTATCAAAGGATTTCCTGTGATTCTTTCTAGTATGGGAGTCAATCATCCACTTCCACTTTGGTATCTTATTGAACAAAAAGTGTGATATTGTTCCTCCATTGATCAAGAATTTCGATTTTTGGGAAGTATCATCCGCTTTCCATTTTTTCAAATGAACGATTGGAAGACCTAGTGATTTTAACAACGGGTTGCAGAGTTGATCATTCGGACCTTTCAATTCATAAATGTGGATCTCAGACCTATGAATGGGCATATTCCCTAAACTCACAAAGAAAAAAGGAAGTGAGTTAGACAAAAAGAGAATCAGCTTTGACAATGACTTAGAAAAATTTTTTTTGTTGATAACCTTAGACCAATCAATCCAATATTGATTAATACGTAATCGATCGAAGACTACTTGAACTTGAAAACGTCTTTTCTGCTCAGAAACGAAATGTTCATGGAAATTTTTGCTCCCGTTGAACCCTTTGTATCTATATGCATCAGGATCCCGATTCATGGATCTCTCGCTTCGAGAAATCAAAATAAGAGAATCGAACCGTTTCTTCTGATTCTTTTTCAAATTCGATAAATGTTGGTTGATCGTATATTTCATTATAGTTCTATGATTCAGAGTATCGTTTCCTATTTGATCCCTTTGAATTCCATATTCGAAGTTGCGATCGGATCTATTTATTAAAAAGAATCGATTCAATACATTTCTTATGTACCCATAAGTGCTATATTGGATTTGAATCAGATTTCGGATCAATCTATATTGATTGACTGCCTCCATTATGTTGTTGCTAGCAAATACCGCTATTTTTTCTTTTGTATCTTTCAAAAAATTCCCGCAGGAGATCCGAAGCCATTTTTTTCTGATCCTTCGATAAAAGGATTCATTCTCTTCATAAAAAATAGGAGGTAGAACCAATAAAGATTTCTTTTTCGATTCATCCCTGGAGTTGAATACCTCAGTCAAGAATTGTTTTTGATCCAATCCGTAGGAATCAATAGAAAAGGCAAATCCCTTATGATACACCAGATCCGGCTCGGTTATTGATAGAGTGAATAGATCTGCCATTTCTTGAAATCTCTCTTCGGATTCAAAATCGTGGTGTAACGTGTATCCCCCCCTGTTCCGGTCATGGAATAGATGAAATAAATCAAAAAATGGATTTTTGTTCAAGAACGAAATCTTATCGGAACTGCCCATATTCGGTTCATCCTTCGGAACCATATCACATCCCCGATCTGATGAAATAGGATGAATTGAGACGGTCTTTTGTAAATACGTAATTATCTTGAATATATTAACCATTTCTTTATTTTCCGATCGCTTGCAGGGGACAAAAGAAACATCTTGTTCTTTCTTCAACAATTTCTGATCTCTAGTGGACCTCTCAGTAGGATTTGAACCCAGATGAAGTTCTGACCATCTGTCAGAGAAAAAAGAACGAATGGATCTTGTAGGATTCCCAAGAAGTTCTTCGATTTCTTC